ATTCTTCCATGGAGCTAAGGCCAAAAAGATGGAAGAAACAAGTGTTTCCACGACTCTACCATCCGGCCAATTCTGTTCCACTTAATCCCCTTTTCATGGGCACATATCTTTACGGCTAAGGGATGGGGAATCTTTCTCCTGTTACATGAATCAAATGTTTCATTTCATCCGGGAAAATCCATCTCTTTCTCAACAATGTCTTTGTCATTTGATCCAATAGCGTTCCGTTAGATAGGAACAGATTTGATAAATACTGATAACTCTCGGATAGAGTATTAGAACGGAAAGATCCATTAGATAATGAACTATTGGTTCTAAACCATCTCTGGCGATGAATCAACAATTCGAAGTGCTTTTCTTGCGTATTCTTGATGAACCAGCGTTTATATATAGATGTAGGAGGATTTGTTTGGGAAGCAATAAGCCCCTTTGACATCTCTTCATCTGCAAAGAATTCTCGACGTGAAAACACAGAGACAGAGGGCTGATCTTTGAATAGGGAAAAGAATGGATCCGCAGGGTCCCAAATGAATTGGCTTGGTCGAAAAAAGCCTTGTTCTTTGGAAGATCTATCTCGTGTCTGGTACTGCATAGTTCCACTCTGCAAGAACTCCGAATCATTCTCTTGAAGCTCATCCTCTTTATGATAAATGATACATTTGCCCCGAAATGACCCAGTCCAATAGGGAAATCCCAATTCAGTGGGCCTTTTGATACAATCAAATAGATTGCCACAAAGGCGCCATATTCTAGGAGCCCAAACTATGTGATTGAATAAATCCTCCTCTATCTGTTGCGGATCGAGGGCCCCTTCCCCTTCTTCAAACTCCGATTCGTATTTTTCATATAGAAATCCCTGATCAACGATAGAACAAGATCCATTTTGCATCATATCTAACTGATTCCTTGGTTCGGACCGAAGAAGTAATGTCACTCGATTATTATCAAACTGACTGCAATATTTTTCTGTCCGTGAGGATCCCGCCAGAGCCAGAGCGCCTTCTACTTCTAATAGTAATAATAGTAATAGGCCATGAACTAGATCAGAATCATTCTCAACGAATCCATAAGAAGTGATCCAATTTTTTTCATCGTGTCTGGATGAAGACCAAAGATCTTGAGCGACCGATCCGGCAGAACAACTCAAAAGATAAAGAAGTATCGTGAATTTCTTCATGCTCGTTCCAAGTTCGAAGTACCATTTGTACAAATAAGAATCCCCTACCTTACATGATTTCTTCTTCATATAGATAGATATAGGATCTATGGGGCAATTACTTAGAAGTACATTTTGTGTAACAGCCTTTCCTATCTGATAGAAAAGGATCCCATGATCCTGAACCGATCTTATCTGGGATCGAAAATCCCAAGTTTTTCTATGAAGAGCTGATCTAATTGTATTAGTTTCTATAATGGATTTCTTCTGTGTAATACTAATTGATAGGGCCTCATTGATAAGTGCTACAAGATCTCGCGCATTGGAACCCATGGTTATGGACCCGAATCCGTTAGTATGGAACATCTTCTTTTCCAAGTGAAATCCCCTAGTATATGAAAGAATGAAAAAGTGCTTTCGTTGTTGTGGAAGAAGAAGCCTTCGTATCTTAATGCATGTATTGAATTTATTCGGAGCTATTAGAGCGGGATCCACTTTTTGGGGAATATGAGTCGAAGCAATAACAAGAATCTTTCCAGCGGAACATCTTTCACAATCCCTGGAGAGATAGTTCTCTAATAGACCGAGGGATAAGTAATTCGACTCATTCACATGCAGATCATGAATGTTTGGAATCCATATTATGCAAGGAGACATTGCTTTTGCTAATTCGAATTGAAGGGTTATATAAAATCGGTCTATTTTCGGCGTCATATACATAGTTAGCACATTCGTCATAGTTAGCAGCTCCGTATCAATATCAAGGTCATCATCACTATCATCAATATCGTCACTATCATCAATATCGATATCATCAAGAAGATAACCTTTAGGCTTGTCATCCAGGAACTTGTTCGGAAATACCGTAATGAAAGGAACATAGGAGTTTGTCGCTAGGTATTTGACCAAACAGGATCGTCCAGTTCCTATAGAACCTATCACTAAAATACCTCTAGAAGGGGATAGGGCTAAGCGGAGCGAAAAGGGTTTTCCATGAGGAGATGGGGAAGGGGAATGAAAACTATCAGCCCCACACGAGGTTTGTGAATAAGTGATTGTCTGATAATGAGCAAGAAATATCCGTCTTTCTGCTAAACAGGATCTATTGAACTCATAATTCATTAGATCCTTTTGATGAATGTCAACTAAGTATCGTAAGGAAATTGATCCCGGTTGTTCAATCATTTGATAACCAGAGTCATTCTTTGTTAAATGATCACTATGAGTCAGACTCAATAGGATTTGATCAATCCTTTTTTCTGTCGTTAAGGTGGAGAACTGAACCAAGAATTCTCTTTCTTCATCATCAATCGAATCACTGTTCGCGACCCAGAATTCTATTTT